GACCGATCGATAGAAAGACTCCAACACTCCACCTTTGGCATAGATTCCATCCATCACACTAGATAGATATCATATTCAGGGAATACGATTCACTTTCAAGATGCCTTGATGGTGAAATGGTAGACACGCGAGACTCAAAATCTCGTGCTAAAGAGCGTGGAGGTTCGAGTCCTCTTCAAGGCATAATATTGAGAATGCTCATTCAATGAGCATTCTCAACAATATTCAGAGATCTCGGATCGAATCGATATTGATAGACCGAGTTTCTGTTGATACGAAGTATTCCGGCGATCCCCACGACCCGAGTCCGAGCTGTTGGAATTGGAATAAGTTCGGCAGCGGATCACGAAATCTTGGAGATCTTCTCTATCTAATGAATGGGGAGTTCGCTTTGAAATCGTCCGCCCTGCACCCACCCCCCGAGTAGATGCTTCAACAGGAATCACACAGGGGTAGATTGATACAATAAAAACCTCTGGGAAAAGAAATGCTCGCCCGTAACCCAGAAAGTACATTCCATAGGCCGTTTGAGGGATTGGATTGGCGCCTTACCCATTCAGTGACTTTGGCGCTGGACGTTCCCCCAAAAAATGGGTACTCTCGGGTCAGGTGAATTCGATAATAGACGTCCGTTGGCATTCCAGCCTTCCTTCCCCTTTCGGGGCCTATCCGAAAGAGAATCCAGTACCTCTTGGTCGTGAATATCTGAATCGGACGAACCGGCCCCGTGAATATCTTTCCTTCGGAACAAAACAATTCGAATTAGGCTCGGTCAACTGGAATGTTTCTTAGCCATATAGGAGATCTTCCAATTGAGAAGATCCATCGACCGGAGACGAAGAGAAAGGTCTATCTATTTTCTTTAGTTATTCCGTGAATTTTTGAGTTATTCAGTGAAACCAATGATTCGTTAGTGGAGCAGATAGCAACAACCCTTTCATCGGACATGCATCTTTTTTATTTTCCAACGGATTTCCATGTTTCATTAATGGAAATTGTTTGATGTAGTGAGTCTGAGTAATAGGCTCTGGTTGTTCGCCGTTCCAGAATTCTTGTTTAGGCAGTTCATACCATCCATACAGACATCGTGTTTTGATCTAAGATTTCCATTCTTCCATGTTTCCGCAGTAGCAGTGCCATGTAGCTAAGGCCAAAAATAGGGAAGAAACAAGTATTTCCACGACTCTACCAACCGGTCAATTCTGTTCCACTTAATCCCCCTTTCATGGCCACCTATCTTTTCGGCTAAGGAATGGGAAATCTTTCTCCTGTTAAATGAATCAAATGGTTCATCTCATCCGGGAAAAGCCATCTCTTTCTCAACAATGTCTTTGTCATTTGATCCACTAGCGTTCCGTTAGATAGGAACAGATTTGATAAATACTGATAACTCTCGGATGGAGTATTAGAACGGAAAGACCCATTAGATAATGAACTATTGGTTCTCTGACATCTATGGCGATGAATCAACAATTCGAAGTTATTTTCTTGCGTATTCTTGATGAACCAGCTTTTAGACAGCGATTTTGTTAGGGAAGTAAGAAGCCCCTTTGACATCTCTTGATCTGCAAAGAATTCTCGACGTGAAAACACAGGCGCATCGAAAAAGAATGGATTCGCAGGGTCCCAAAGAAATTGGCTTTGATAAAAGCCTTTTTCTTTGAAAAATCGATCTCGTGTCTGGTACTGCATGGTTCCACTCTGCAAGAACTCCGAATCATTCTCTTGATCAGAAATGATCCGCGTGCCCAAAAATGACCTGGCCCAATAGGGAAATCCCAATTCATTGGGACTTTCGATCCAACCAAATAGATCGGGGTACCATATTCTAGGAGCCCAAACTATGTCATTGAAGAAATCCTCCTCTATCTGTTGCAGGTCGAGGTTTCCTTCTCCAAATGGAACCCCGTCTTCCAATTCAAACTCCGATTCGTCTTTTTCATAGAGAAATTTCTGATCAACGCTAGAACAAAATCCATTTTTCATCATATCTAAGGGATTCCTTCGTTCAGACCGAAGAAGCAATGTCACTCGATCATTAGCAAACTGACTGCCATCTTTTTCTGTCCGAGAGGATCCCACCAGAGTGCCTTCTCCTTCGAATACTTCTAATAGGCCACGAACTAGAGCAGAATCAGTCTCAACCAAATCAGAAGTTATCCCATTTTTTTCATCGGGTCCGGGTAGAGACCAAAGATCATGAGCGACCGATCCGGCAGAACAACTCAAAAGATAAAGAAGTATCGTTAATCTCTTCATGCTCGTTGCAAGCTCGAAGTACCAGTTGTACAAATAAGAACCCCCTGCCTTAGGGAATCTCTTCTTCAGATAGATAGATATAGGATCTATGGGGCCATTCCTTAGAAGTACATTTTGTGCAATAGCCCTTCCGATCTGATAGAAAAGGATCCCATGATCCTGAACCGGTCTTACCTTGGCTCGAAAATTCCAAGTTTGTCTATGAAGAGCAGATCGAATTGTATGAGTGTCTATAATGGATTTCTTCTGTGCAATACTAATGGATAGGGCCTCATTCGTAAGTGCTACAAGATCTCGTACACTGGAACCCATGGTTATGGACCCGAATCCATTAGGATGGGACAGTTTCTTTTCCAAGTGAAATCCCCTAGTATATGAAAGAGTGAAAAACTGCTTTCGTTGTTGTGGAATAAGAAGCCTTCGTAGCTTAAGGCAGGTATTTAATTTATTCGGAGCTATTAGAGCGGGATCCACTTTTTGGGGAATATGAGTCGAAGCAATAACAAGGATATTGCTAGTGGAGCATCTTTCACAATCCCTGGAGAGAGAGTTCACTAATAGACCGAGGGATAAGCTATTCGACGAACGCACAGACAGATCATGAATGTTTGGAATCCAAAGTATGCAAGGGGACATTGCTTTTGCTATTTCGAATGGAATGCGGATAGTAAATGGATTGAGTAGTAGTCTATCCGCAGGTCGCGCATTTAGCAGCTCTATATCATCGATATCAAGGTCATCATCGCTATCGCTATCGTCACTCTCATCAACATCCAGCATATCAAGACTCTCAAGATAGTTATCACAAAGATCGTCATACTCATTAGCAAGATCCTCAGACTCACTATCATAAGGATCGAACTGATACTGATAAGGAATGTAATTGTCATCCAGGAACTTGTTCGGAACTACCGTAATGAAAGGAACATAGGAGTTTGTCGCGAGGGATTTGACCAAATAGGATCGTCCAGTTCCTATCGAACCTATCACTAAAATACCCCTAGAGGGGGATAGGGCTAAGCGGAGCGAAAAGGGTTTTCCATGAGATGGGAAATGAAAACGAGTAGCCCCACACGAGGTTTGTGAATAAGTGATTGTCTGAAAATGAGCAAGGAATATCCGTCTTTCTGCTAAACAGGATCTATTGAACTCATAATTCATTAGATCCTTTTGATGAATGTCAACTACGTATCGTAAGTAAATTGATCCCTGTTGTTCAACCATTTGATAACTAGAGTCATTCTTTGATAAACCATCACTATGAGTCAGACTCAATAGCATTTGATCCATCCTTTTTTCTATCGTTAAGGTGGACAACTGAACCAAGAATTCTCTTTCTTCATCCTCAATCACATCACTGGTCGCGACCCAGGATTCTAGTTTCTTTTGATAATCAATCCACTCAACGTTCACGTTTTTTCTTATCAATGAATAGATCTCTTTACTTGTACGACTTAGATGTCTCGTATTTCTCGAAAAAGTGATTCGATTGATAGGATTTGGTATGATCCTTAGGAAATCCATGATACCCATGAGATTGCTATTCCAAAATTTCTTCTTAGAACCTATGGATTTGAACCCATAAGCGGGACCGCCACCCAATAGCATGTTAAAAGCAGAACCCCATATTGCTTCTAGAAAATAGATTAATTGTTCCAGAGCAACTAGAAAGAGATTCTTTAACCAGAAAGAATTCCGCTCAGATGGAGGATACCTATCCAGAAGTTTTTGCAACTCAATCATGTATGATGGAATCATCAAAGATTTGATCTTTTTGAAATCCGTCTGTAACTCACTAGAGGCTCGGGAAACAAAGAGAAGATGTGTACCAATGAGATATCCAGAAACAAGAAGAAGGAAAAGGATGAGGAACTCCCGAGCATTTGATGATCTCAGCCATAGGGGTGACTCATTATTTCGATGAATCAGTTCTGCGGACAGAAGAAGAGTCTGTAAACAATGACTCGAAATCTCACTGAGATTCCAGTTTGAAAGAATCCACCACAATTTTGTCTGAAGAATCCACCATGATGTCTCCAGAATATCCTGAAAAATAGATATGTGACTGCTCAATAGGTTTGAAAAAGGATCTAAAAGGGCGAATTTTAGATATTTGAACCCTGTCAAAGTAAAGAACCACGGTATATATGGTTGGAACAGATTCCATTTTGAGAGATTTGAAAAAGCACGCTCTCGTTGAAGGGTTCTATCCATCTCCCGTTTCTTAAACCTAAGACTCCGTTTTTTCCTCTTTTTGGATTTCTCAGCACATGAAGTGTGAATCAAACCCATGTTTGAATTGAAATTGAGATACTGCTTCCCTTCGGAATCAGATAGATTCATATCTGAAAGAGGTGGACAATCCGTTCTTTCAAAATGGACTATTTGTCCCTCTGTTAGAGGTGTTCCAGAAATGTCTGCGATCGAATAAATAGCTCTACCAACGAATGGATCGGATCGCATTGGAAAATGGAAAGATTTGTACAAGTTATACGTTTCGTCACCACTTTGTGGCAAATCCTTAGGTAGGAATATCTTAGATACCTGTGACTCGATTGGGGAAATCATATCTCGCTCCCCAAAAACATGTTTTTTTTTACCGACGCACAAAGAAAATCTTTTGTTGCGAATGAACAAGATATTGAGGAATTGTCCATACGTAAGATCCGAATTCTTGAGAAGGGCCTTTTCCACATAAAAAGGGAATCTTTTGTTACAATAGAACCAGAAGTGATGTGGATTATTCAAGAATCGAAGTCGATTTGCTTTCGAAAAAGAAGATATCAATGAACTTCGATGAAATGGTTTCACGGGATTCAGCCAATTGTCTCGATCGTGGGATGTCATTGAGAAATAGGAATCCGTGTTATCAAAATCGTTCCTGCAATTCTTTCTAGTAGGGAATGAGTCAATCATCCATTTTGTCTTATTGAACAAAAATGGTGATATTGTGCCTCCATTGATCAAGAATTTCGATTTTTTGGAAGAATCATGATCATCCAATAAGAAGGGTTTCCGTTTATTAAAAGGAACGATTTGAACACCTATTGATTCTAACAACGGATTGCAGAGTGGATCATTCGGCCCTTTCAATTCATAGATATAGATGGGGATCTCAGACCCAGGAATGGGGGAACTTCCGATACTCACAAAGAAAAAGGGAAGTGACTTCGACAAAAAGGACAAAAAGAGAAGTGACTTCGACAAAAAAAAGAGAAGTGACTTCGACCAAAAGGGAAGTGAATTCGAGAAAAATAAGGATGCCTTCGACAAAAGGAAACGAGGTGACTTCGTCAAAAAGGGATGTGACTTCGACAGTTTCGCCATAAACTCGCCCAAATCAATCAAATATTGAGTCGGATTCATACGAAATCGATTCAGATGACTACAGAATCGATTCAGATGAATACGGAAGCGATTCAGATGAATACGGAAGCGATTCAGATGAATACGGAAGCGATTCAGAGAAATACGGAAGCGATTCAGATGAATACAGAAGCGATCTCGATTCAGAGAAATACGGAATCGATTCAGAGAAATACGGAATCGATTCAGATGAATACGGAATCGAGATCGATGAATACCTAATCGATTCAGATGAATACGGAATCGATATCGAGATCGATGAATACGGAATCGATCTCGATGATGATGATATCGATTGAACACTACTTGAAATTGAAAACGCCTCGTCGCCTCAGAAATGAAATGTTCCAAATGTTCCTGGAAATTTTGGGTCCATTTGTATCTATATGCATTAGGATCCCGATTCATGGATCTCTCGGTTCGAGAACTAAGAGGGTCGGACCCTTTCTTCTGACTCTTTTTCAAATTCGAGAGATGCTGGTTGATCGTATATTTCATTCTAGTTCTATGATTCAGAGTCTTACTTCCTATTGGATCCCCTTTCATTCCATATTCGAAGTTGCGATCGGATCGATTCAGTAACATTAAAAAGAATCGATTTGATACATTTCTTATGTACCCATAGGTGCTATATTGGATTTGAATCAGATTTCGGATCAATCTATATGGATTGAATGCCTCCATTATGTTGTTGCTAGCAAATACCACTCTTTTTGGTTTTGGATCTTCAGAAAAAATAGGAGGTACAACCAATAAAGATTTCTTTTTCGATTCATCCCCGGAGTGGAATCCCTCAGAAAAGGGAAAAAATACCCTATCATAATCATACACCAGATCCGGCTCGGTGATTGATAGAATGAGTAGATCTGCCATTTTTGAAAATCTCTCTTCGGATTCAAAATCGTGGTGTAACGTGTACCCCACCCTGTTCCGGTCATGGAATAGATGAAAGAAATCCAAAAATGGATTTTGGGTCAAGAATGAAATCTTATTGGAACTGTCCAGATCCGGTTCATCCTTCGGAACCCTCTCACATCCCGGATCTGATGAAATAGGATGAATTGAGATGGTCTTTTGTAAATACGGAATTATCTTGAAGAGATCCACTATTTCTTTCATTTCCGATCGCCTGGAAGGGACAAAAGAAACATCGTGTTGTTTCTTCAACAATTTAGGATCGGACCTCTCAGTAGGATTCGAACCCAGATGAAGTTCTGACCATCTGTCAGAGAAAAAAGAACGAATTGATCTTGTAGGATTCCCAAGAAATTCTTCGATTTTTTCCGGAAGCAGATGACGAATCATCTGCGTCTCACGTTCCGCGAATAGCCGGGACATTGAGGAATCTCCAGAAAGGCTGTTCGGGAATCGGTCTGATTCTATCTCGGTTCCTTCCGTTTGAAGAAAGGAAGGATCCCAATCCAAAAGAATCAATCTTTCTTTGAGTTGTTGAATCTCTCTTTGATTGATCAATGTGTGAGATTCCGAATCCTCATTCCTAATGGAATCGAAAGCATCTCTGGATTGATCAGAAGATCCTTTCAATTGGCTAGAATCCGTTCCTTGAACGAAACTAGATCTTGTGGAATCAGAGTGAATATTTGACGAGACATTCCGTACCTTGCTAAAAAACCGATCCTTGTTTACCAACCACACATTGTCTAACCAAATCCAATTCTCTCTCGATACCTTCCTCAAAAAATCTGATCCCTGTTGTTTGAAGAAACCCTTCCCTTCCATTGGTCTTTTTTCACGAAAAGCAGGCATGAGATAACAAATCCAGTGTTTCACTAAGATTTCGAATCGCTGTCCCGAATTCAAGTTGATGCTGTTTCGCTTCTTCCTCGGAGAAAGGCCATCAAACCATTCCCAATC